TCAAATCTCGTACGAACAACTTGAAAGCTATTAGGCCCGTAACAATTCCCTCTATGGTGAAGTAAGAGTTGAAGGAGACTTCTGGATGCTCATCCCAAGAATAGAGCCTTAGACATCTCATCAATATCTTGAAAGCTTCAGTTTTGAGATCTCACGCATGTCGCGTGCGAAGGCCATAACATTCATCTAAGTTTTAGAATGAATCATCACAATTCCCAGATGTCCGCTTCAACCCCCAAAATATGCTTATCATTTCGATATGACAAAGCGACCAGGCCACAAGTTGGACTGTTCATGCACTAGGTGATCCATCAAGCATTTTGTGCCGGGGATTCAGAGTAAGCACATTTCTTTGGGAGCACTGGATGGCTACAACCACAAATGCCATTTCATCATGATTAGGAGGAGGAAACTCCATCATAAACTGGTTTGATCAAAAAGTAATACATCTCAAAATCCAGTGTCACAACAAAGAATAGATTCAGTCATGTCCATGCATAGTCCAACACTTTGTCCTTAGTTATGGGCTCCAAACCCATTTGATCCCACCATACGTATAAGTGGAACAACCTTGATGAAACCCGGTATTCCATGGCGGGCAGTCTCGGGGGTATCCCCCAATTTCTTAAACCCGATAGGGATCTTTCGTGTGCATCTGGTGGCCAATCCTCTTTCCCTCGTCAGATAGATTGATTCAATCATTCCTCATGATCCTCCCCCTCTCTCTCTACTTAATTAATGATTTTTCATATAGAGAGGCGAGAAAAAGAAGATAGATAGTAGAGTAGTGGTCGGACCGGATTCCATTCCTTCCTCATTTCAGGAAGAGTGGTCCGGTTTACAGCTAGAAGAAAGGAAAAGGAAACTGCTCTTACCGAAATCTCAGACAACTACTGCGGAGCTCAGCACCAGGGGCTCAAACCATACTACCTCATCGAGGAAACAACAATTTTACAATAGCCATCCTCCGAGAGACATGGTTCAACAACCGGTGCATTACTCATATTCTCCCATATCCTTTACCAGTAACAACTGGAAGCCCCTACTTTATATTCCCAATAGGGTCCTAATCTAGGATCCAGAATACAAATAACAATAGAAACCTCAATGCTAAGGGCATTCGAACTCTTGTCCGTGAAGAAACAACCCTTATTTCGTTCTACTTTTTTTTAAAACAGACCAGAAGCGACCACCAGTACTAGTTCCTCAACTCCTCCACTTCCACTCAATCCGAATGTGAAAAGGCGCTTTCCGAAAGCTATCAGAGCGGGCATCTACGGCATGAAACAACTACAACAACAACACAAGCGCCACTGGATAAGCCCGATTTCGAAGCTGGAAGAACTATTTCATAATCCGTTTTTGACCGAGCAGCGATTGCAAAAGAGAGTGGAAATCAAGATTCAACCAGCCTCCGCTTGGAAGCCGCTGAAATACAACATGGGATCAAGCAGTTACCCAATAAGTTGTCTTCCGCTATAAACCCAGACAGGGGTTACCAGGCAACGTTGCTTAGATCGCCAGAGCGAGTTATGGGCCTAGGAGATGTAACACGACCAAGCGGACGTACGAGAGGATTTGGGCTCAAGGAAGCTCTCATGCTCTCCTACTGCAAAAACCAGTCATTCGTTCTACTGACTTGCTTATTGATTGGCCTGGTGGCTCCTTCTGCCAGACCAATTATTGGTTCACCCAGAATACTGCTGCTCCCCGGAGTACGCAAAGCTGATTAAAGAGGCTACAAGTGAGACGTGCGCTCTTCGGAAGTTGGGATTTGCCTGACCCTTGAACAACATTTGCCCACGATCTGCCCCCCTTCCAGCCATCCCGGGGCCTAGGACCACCTTCTTTCCTATTCCACTTAAAGGGTTCTCCACCTGAGGGCCCTGGCCTAAATGAAATCCTTTTCTTTAGGCCTGATAACTCTCTCTGAACCTCCCACAGCATTGCCCGAACCCTGGCCTTGATCTCCCTTTTCTTTGCTGCCCTTGTGCCCTACCGGGACTTAAGCCTGCCCTCCATCCCTCAAACAAAGGCCCTGGCCCACTACTACTAGGCCCTGCTCCTCCCAATATGATTCTTTCAGCCGTAGCCGGCTTTTTCCGTTCTTCCTCCCTGCCCTTGAACGATTCCTTTAGCAACCCGTCATTTTCCACCAAAATCTCCTTACCTCTTCCCGGAGACTCGATGACGTCCTTCCCAGGCCTCCTTGATCTTCACCTTCCCCCTCCATCCGATCAAGTGACTCCTATTCCCGCGGATTCCCTCGCTTTCTTGGCCGGAACACCCGCTTCCCTCTCCCAACAAGAGTCAAACCCTTGTGTCGAAAGTTTATCGGCTAAGTCCTTTAAACGCATTTGCGCGCAAGCCCCGCATTTGAAGACTAAAGACCTCTTTCCTGAAGATTCGATGTTCGATCTCCCTGGGCCTTTTTCATAACCAAAGAAAGATTCAAGAGAAGGTGGAGCAGTATCCGTTGATCAACTCAAGTCTCCGGGAGGGAATTCATGAGAGGCAGGCATTCAGAAGGGATTCAATCAGATGTTATCCCGTAAGGAATTATCTATCCGGTTCGGACCGGGGTATTAATTCAAGGTTTCGAAGGGTCCTTGGACACTCTCCTAATAAGGAGAGGAAAAGGCAGTGTTCATTGATAAATAAACCACCTCTTCAATACAATAAAATCCATTTCTTTTCTCTTCATCCGCTCCGCTGTTCTATCCACTGTTCATCGAGAATGAGGGGTTAGGGTTTTTTATAGATTCGACTGACTCTTCATTCATTCCTTTCCAATCCAGTCAATCCCTTCATTGATTCGGAGGAATACATTTCGGGGACCTCAATCCAAATCTGGTATCGATCCATCTAGCTCTACTGCCTCTCCCGCCTCAGAACTTCTTCTATCCGCTAGCCCAGCAGTAAGAGATAAAATAGACTATCCATCCATGCTTGGATCGGGTGCCTTTGGGGAATAAGATGATTCGAGATTCGATCTGCTGGCCCACTGACTGAACGATGATTTCCTCCCTAGCAGCGAGTAGACCGATTGAAACCGTGAATCCGAAATCCGATACGATACTCCCTATTTATAGGATTCGATACCAGCCTTCCCTGACTCATCGTCTTGTCTTAAAGCCGGGAATTGAAATAGATAGTAAATGAGCCGTGAAGTCGGCGGAACAGAAATCAATGTTGGGGATGGAATGGGTTCAATTCCTCTCTATCCGGAAGTAGGGAATCCCGTGCTTGCATATCCCGGTTTTGAGACAGACCATCGCCGATAAAGGTTGAATCTACTATTGCCTGCCCCCTAATAAGGTGCCTGCCCCCTAATTAGTAAGGCAATCTCTCTCACTCCCAGGGTTTAGCTCCCGACTGGAGGGAGAGGGGCAAGGCATTAGGGATAGCTGCTTCCGTCTCCAGTAATGGATGGATAAGGTGGTAGTGAAATATTTCGGAGTAGCCGTAATGGAAGAACTTATGGCTTGGTTTTCCGGCCCTCTTCCCCGCCCTACGAATCAAACATCTCCGGGCATCTGGTTTCAAAGAGAGATTGGTTAGTCGCCTTCTGTTAATTCTGACCCCGCACTACCGGACCCCATTGGTTAAGTTGGGGCAGGAATAGCTATCGGGCTACGATCACAGGCCGGGCCGACCCTCCTTGATTCTAGTCAAGTTTGAGAGGGAAAAGTGCCATCCGTTCCAGAAGTTGCAGATAAATGGAAGGCTTAAATACCAAAAACTACGGAGGCATGATCTACTAAAAAAATGAATGGGTAAGCCCGGTGGTTCAAGTCGAGCCTAGCCTGGTGCTGCCCTATTACGTAAAGGGGGACTGGTTCAAGGTCGTAATCTACGGGATCAACAGAAGCTTCTCTTGGTCGGTCAGAGCTCATGTTGTTGTTTGTTTACCAGGGAAACTCCATTGCTAGGCCCACCTGGATATAGGCTCGTACAGAGACAAGACCCAGTGACAGATTCATTTCCAGAGTCAGATCGAGTGGAATCTGTCCCGGAAGTGGGGCCAAGCCAGGGGCAGTGGGGGATTGAGATCGGGCCGGGCCAACAACCAACATCAGCTTCTAGGGATAGTAGGAGCTCCAGTTGCTCCAACCATTCTAGTGGACCGGTCGAGGCCAGCAGCATCGACAGAGCCAGTGCCGGTTGTGCGAAGGCAGCAGATCGGGATCGAAGAGCAGTTGTTTAGCAGAGGTATGAGCCCGACATCCCATTATGTTCCTTTCGGAATCCAGCATCCGATCCTTTATTGGAAACACCTCACTAATCAATCATCTAGCTAACTGAACCGGATAACTTACCGGGACACTAACTCCTTAACATTCAACTCAGCGAAATCAAGATATTTGAGGGTGACCTATCTCTACTATACTTGGCTCTTGATGGCAAACGAACTAATCCCCACCTGATCTACAAGTACTGATAGAAAGAGTTTAGTCAGACAGGACCTGCTACTTCCCGAAACTGGATAGAGGGGAGGTCAGGGGGGAGGTATATGAGTCAGGCATGGGCCCGCTTAACCAACCTATCGCTTTTCTCGGATGCTGTCTCGGAGCGTAAGGATGGAGTCTCGCTCAGTAAAGAGAGTTGTAGATTCGTAAGATCATGATAGAGTCCCTTACCACCTTTATATATAAAAGGGCGCTAGCGCGCTACAACTAGCAGAGCAGCCTGCGGAAAAAGGCTAGCGCGCTAGCCTATCACATCTTGAAGCTCCGCGCTCTAGAGCGTTTTTCAGCTGTCTGTCCCTCACTCGGTTCCGTACTCTGTACTCGCAAAAGAGTCTAGAATCGATTATTAGTAGGGGCTCGCTTCACTCGTGGAGTCGACTATTGAACTAGTAGGGGCTCGCTGCCTACAGTAGTTCGATTAGTTCCGTATCCTTTTCCCGACAGGCCGGGTTCCTGTAAGAAGACTACTACCATTTCTGAAGTAAGTGTTCCTGAACATCCTCCTAGGTAGGTTCTCGAAGTCCCTCATTGGCCTCAACCCGAGGGTTTTACGTGCTCCTCCTTCACCCCGTAAGCCAAGGGAATGACTCATCTCAGTAGGAGGGAAGACAAGGCTCTATACTCCACTCGCTATTTCATATCCTTGGCTAGCTGCGTAAGAGCTTCATTTCATGGCTTATAGGCCCGGGTCACCTTAGTCTCGGCTCGGCTCGTTCGTTCCGTATACTCCACTCGCCCGTGTTGGCTCGATTCAATAGTATCCTACACTCGCCATGCGTTATACTATGATTCAGCTGGGACCCGCCCTGAATGAAGGAAGGGCTCTTGTGTCATCTGGCGACGATCGGAGCGTTCTCTCGTTGCCTCGATCACTACAAGCAACCCAGCTGAAACATAGTCTACGGTTGCTTTTGCTAATGAAAAAGATGCCTGCCCCTTCCAGTTTTGAAGCAAGCTGTGTAAAAATCTAATCGAAGGCTCGTTTCCGGTAAATGGTATTAAGTACAATCCCTGCTGCCTTCGTCCACTCAGTAAGAGTGTTCTCTTAACAAAGGAAGGTCTTACTCATCAAATACCACAGCACAGGAAAAGCTACTAGTAGATAGCTAGTAGTAGATCCTATTCCTTTCCTCAATTAGTGTATCGTTGGAGGATAACAATCCCTTGTTTAAAGACCGAAGGGACTAGAACAATAGAGCTGTTACTCATAGTAGTAGCCGCTGCTTGTTTGAGCTGACTTGCTTATCTTGTTCCACAGTCCTACAATCAGGAAAGGACAGGAAGGGCCCTGCTTCGAGAATTCAGATACCTCACCCTACGCCCTGTGGATACTTTTTCCTTTTCAGTTAGTTCTTATTCGGGTCGGGCACATTAGAAGACCGACAGAAAGGCAAACCTCTTAAAGCAATCCTTGCCGGCTATGCAACCAAAAGGCAAAACAACGGAAGGGACCCTTTACTTACCTTTCTGGCTTAATCGCCCCGTGTATCCTTATTAGTAGAGGTTGAGTTTCTCTTTACTTAGTGGGTCGGACACATAGCAACAAGGGGGATGTATTACTCCTCTACCTGTGTGACTGTATGGGAAGGGGAGCCCACCCACCTTCACCCCCGGATGGGGGACACCCCCATTACCCCCCGTATTGGTCGCTCGGCTGTGGGACGGATGCCTTGCTCCCTTGTTTCCTCAGTTTTCCTGGTTCCATAGGTTCAAGCCCTTTCACTACTAAGAGAATCTCTTCCTCAACTGTAAGAGTAAGAAGAGGGTCTGATTCAAGCAGGAATGATAGACCTAATATGTATATATAAATAAAAATCAATAAATATTTCTTTATTTATATACTCAAAATGTCTTGATCTATTGGAAACCAATGAGTACCACCAGTAGAGTATTGTGATTCATAAGACTACTTGGCTTGACTACCTTTAGTCTCTACTCTTTTCCTTGCTTTGGTACGGCGTTACACTGATTACTAATCTTTTTGTTTTATTAGTAAGCTTGGGTAAAGGTATACCCAAACCAGACGGTCAGCCGAAGCACGAAAGGCATTTGTCCTCATGCCTCAGCCGACCGAAGAATAGAAAGAGAAAATGGTGACTATTTACCGCCCGGGTCTAGACGTCTTCCAATCCATGCTCCCATAGGGCCTAATTTACCGCTTCCCTTTCCACTGGCACTACTCCCGCTCTTCATATCCCGACTTACCCCCAACCAACTAAGGGCAAGCAACGGCTGTTTAAAAGTGCTAAAAAATGGTAGGCGCGCTAGAACAAGCGGGGCTTAGTCAAGTCAAGCCGTAGCGCGTTAGCCTATCTATTAGTAAGGGCTAGCCTTTTTCAGCAGCTTCCGTTATTCAGCTTAAGGCAGGTTTGTTGAGGTTCAGGGCTGGATGAACTTTGGCAGGTACGCCCTAAGCTATTTTGATCTGAGCTCAGTCCTGCATTTCCTAGCAGTCGGCGATGAGCAGCATTTTCTGAGTATTCGACCCGGCAAGATACGGCTGAAAAGCCGTATCTTGCTCAGCACAAATAGTAGCAACCAAAGCTAGGAGTTATTCCTCAAGTAGAGCTAGCTAGGAGTAGTTCCTCAAGAATAGTTCCTCAAGAGAAGGTGCTTTACTTCTTAACTTCTAAGCGTTGAGCTCCACTACAAAGGAGAGAGTTCCTTTAGTTTTGTTATTAGTTGGTTGGCTTATAGGTATAGGTAGGTGCCTTCGTAGTTGGCTTACAGTTAGGTTAGGTAGGTGCCTTAGTGGGATTGTCGATAAGCAACACCTTAGCAAAGACTAGCTTCTAAGGCTCTCTTTGAGCTTGTTGCTCACTGACACCTACTAGATATTCCGGTTTGTCTTCTAGTAGGTAGAGTAGCCTACCCTTGAGTAGGTCTGTCTGTAGAGTAGCTAACCAACCCTATTTTAGGTCTGTGGATAGTAGGTCTGTAGATAGAGTAGCTTACCCTTACCCTTCAAGAAGGAGTTCTTCTGAGGGCTGTCGATTAGCAACAACTAGCAAGTAGTTGTTCTTATTTTAAG